ATTTTGGGGGCAACATTAACATGGATCACACTCCACCAAAATTCGTATTTTATATTCAATATTTCAATCTATTTATTCAATGCAAAATTGAAACATGAGAATTCTCTCTAGGGATATGTACATAAGAGAGAGACCCGTCTCGGTATCTGGGTAACAATTTGTGTTTTGGGGTTTACATATACACATATATGTTGTTATAATTGAAATTGAAAAGTCTTTTTTATTGAAAAAAAATGAGATTAGTCATAAATCGGTCATAAATAAATTTTATTTTCTTTTTCCATTCAAGGAAATAAAATTTTATCTCCGATAAAAATTGAAGAACCATTCACTAATTTCAATTTAAAGACTAATTTAAAGTAAATTATTAATGGTTCCAATTTGCCCTGAATTTTTCAGTCTGTCGCCAGAATTTGACTCTCAATAGAAAAGAAACGAGAAGAGAAATTTTTAAATGATGTATATATATTTTATTTTGAGATATAATAAATCGAAGAAAATAATAGAAACCAGATCCACAAAAAAAAGGAATTTGTTTTTAAGTACAACGGGATTCAAGATAAAAAAAAGAGTTAGTATTAGAAATAGAATATGGATAATATTTTTATCTATTTTGGATCGAATTTGGCGGCATGGCCAAGTGGTAAGGCGGGGGACTGCAAATCCTTTATCCCCAGTTCAAATCCGGGTGTCGCCTGATCAACAAAAGATTTTGGATTTCTTATTCTGCCGATCTAATTCGATGAATTATTGCTCCGCAAGAAGCGTAGGCAAAGAACTAAGTGGGCGTGTCAATACTTTATTTTTATAAACTATAGCATAGGTTTTAGAAAAGACTGTAACTTTTTTTCTTAAAATCTGAGTCTAGCCCAAACCAAATCGGCAGTAATAGGGATGAAGCAAAAACCTCAGTTATTAATTTAATAATTGGTAATGATTGATTCTCACCATGTATTTAAACTCACGAAAGGCTATGAGTGCTAATGATTGATTCTCACCATGTATTTAAACTCACGAAAGGCTATGAGTGCTCAGACATACAATCAGAATAGTTAGTCAACTCTTATAGTATAGAGTAAAGGTAAAATAGTATAGAGTAAAGGTAAAAATGAAAAAAAAAAGAATATATGTATGTAGTAATAGTGGCAGTGGATTCTACCGATTTTTTCATAGAAAGACAGTAAGCTTAGATCAAATAGAAAATAGAGGTATCTGATATATAGTTATCTATAGAAAAGACGCGTGTATCATCTTGTACTTAATACTTCCCGATTCTACCGGAAATCCTAAAATATTGAACTTGTTGCAAATGTATTCATTGAATTAATTTGGTTCATCAATAGTCTTAAGTCAGAATCCTATTTTGACTCTGTGCCATTGATTCCACTATGATTATTAAATAATAATAGAATAATTCTTTCATAGAAATAGGGGACATAATTCACATGGATATAGTAAGTCTTGCTTGGGCTGCTTTAATGGTCGTCTTTACATTTTCCCTTTCACTTGTAGTATGGGGAAGGAGTGGACTCTAGTGCTGTGTGTGGGCACTACAAATACTAAATTGAGTAATCGATTGCTCAATCGAACTGTATCAATTCTTTATTGATCGTTTTGCGAAGCCTTACCTTAAAAAAAGTATTCAAAATTGTACTGGAATAGAGTAATAAATCATTATCATAATTGTATTTTGAAACTAAAATCTACACATAATAGGAGATTCTTTCCAACCTAATTTTGACTAATATAGTCTATATTTTTTTCTAAAAGAAAAGCCGTTCTGTTATTATGACACTATATATTTTCTTTCCACTGTAAGCGAAACGATTAGTGCATTTGTTTTAAACTTCTAGAAATTAGCTGTAAGCGAAACGATTAGTGCATTTGTTTTAAACTTCTAGAAATTAGAATTTTTTGACTCATCTCATGTTTTGTTTAAACATGAAAAACGGACAAGTTTACTCTAACCCCTTTTCCAAATCCAAAGAAGTTATCATATAACTCCGCGGATCATCCATTAATTGTTCAATCAATGACTTCTTGAGATGAAAAAAAAAAAGAAATAGAATTAGAGTTTTATCTTATCTATATGTACATCTAATATATACATATTGAAATTTGATCTATATGAAGCCTATATTAATAGTAGTATACAATACTAGCTAGTGTGGTAGAAAGAACTATAATATATAGTTCTTTCTACCACACTAGCTTAGATAGTTAATAAGCTACTTCTATTCTGATTCCAGCTCAGCGCAATCATTTCATTTAAGACTTGACTTATTTATATTATAGTTTAAATTTTTTTCTTTCATTTCTTGAATCATTGAATTGAACTGCTAAGAACCGATAATTCAAGTTTTATTCAAATTAATCATTTTGGCTAACTGTTTTTACATAGATGATAAGTAAAAAAGCAGTAGGAATTAGAATAAACAATGCAGTAGCAATAAATGCGAGAATATTGACTTCCATAATCTAATCTTTTTTTTCGCAATAACTTAACTCGGGATCTAATCCCATAGAGATGATAAATTTGATTCCTGTAAATTCAATGGGATGAATTGTATCCTGATGATACTGAATCAGATCAATATTATGAATAACAATTTCTGATCTATCAAATCAATTTCTCGTTGAGAATTGAATAGTATAACATAGGGAGATCTTTTATCCATACAAAAAACCATTTTTGATTAGATCAGAAATACCTATCATTAGGTTTTCATCCTTTTTCCACTTGTTCTTTTCTATAACCTATCATCTTATCTTCCTTATACAATTCTTCTACTTATACATATACATAGAATACATAGAATTTTGTATATAGAATTATAAAGTATTATATAATTATATAACCGGTATTCTCTAGGGCATACAGAGAGCCAAACAAGTATAAGTGAGATGTAAAAAGGGTAAGGTTAAGTCTAAAAAATCGACTATTCAAGCTTTACCTTTACTAAGAATAAGAAAAGAAAGAAGCCTTGCTTGGTTTTGTTGGTCTTTATATTTTATGTTATTAGTATACTCTTTGTTGGATTGGAGTTGGAACGTATACATCAAAAATGAAATAGAAAATTGGAATGAGAATGAAATAAATTGTTTCAAATCAGTAGTCATAATTGGGGCTAAAAAAAAAATCTAAATTGAGATTTAGAAAAGATGTGCTTTAACCTGAAAAGTACTTCACCGGAGAATTAAATTCTATTAAGATTAAGTTCATTGTGTATCATATAATAAACGAAGATATTTTGTGTCTGTATCCCACCCCAAAATATGGGCACTCTATTCCATTTCATTGATCAAGAACAGAACGATTGAAAAAAGAGTATTGGTATGGTACCTCTTAAACTTTAAATACTGAATATAGCAATAGTACCAATTGTACTAAATTAAATCTACATATGTTTTTCCCTTATCAATTAGTACTGGGGGAAGAAAAGGAACTTCCCATATTTATCTGATGAGACATGCGAAACAAAAGAAAAAATTTCCGCGGCGGGAATTTGTTTGATTCTATTTTGCTCCTCGTCTTCCCTTTCGCAAAAATAGAGAAATGAATTGAGAAATTCATTAGATCCTAGTTCGGGACTGACGGGGCTCGAACCCGCAGCTTCCGCCTTGACAGGGCGGTGCTCTGACCAATTGAACTACAATCCCGGCGAGGTGTATACATACACTATAGTGAGACGGATTATTAGTAACTACGGATTATTAGGCGAGGTGTATACATACACTATAGTGAGACGGATTATTAGTAACTACGGATTATTAGTAACTAGTGATTATTTTATTTATTGTTAAATATAAATAATCAATCTTTCAATGAGATGAGAAAAAAAATAGATAGAGAAAAATTTTTCTTTATTTCTCTACGAAGCAGGCATTACCCTTTCTTTTCTGTAGGATAAATTAATTATATCCTACTCATGGGGCGGTGAATTCTTGGGCCGAGCTGGATTTGAACCAGCGTAGACAGTCGTCAACGAATTTACAGTCCGTCCCCATTAACCGCTCGGGCATCGACCCAGGAAGAATTCTTTCTATACTTATTGATAATCCATGATCAACTTCCTTTCGTAGTACCCTACCCCCAGGGGAAGTCGAATCCCCGCTGCCTCCTTGAAAGAGAGATGTCCTGAACCACTAGACGATGGGGGCATATCCGCCCGACCCTCATTATACTATAATGATAGTATGAATAGTTTTTTGGAATTGTCAATATAATCTAATGGTATGGCTAGATTCGAATAGTATTTTTATATTCTGATTCTATAGGATTTGAATTGAACGTTTTTTTTTCTTCAATTTTAACTCATTGCTTAATCTAATTTATTTTTCCATTATTTCCATTATGAGTATACTGCATATATAATGTAGTAGACTCATAATGGAAAATGGTTAAGTCATGAATTGAACAGGCCCTTTTAACTCAGTGGTAGAGTAACGCCATGGTAAGGCGTAAGTCATCGGTTCAAATCTGATAAAGGGCTTTTTCATGAAACTCGAGTGTTTGTCTTCGTTTTTCATCGGAGAATACAGATATTTTTGATAGTAAAAAAAAGGCAAACACCATTGTAATATTTATAATATAATGAGTTCTTATTATTTAAGTTTTAGTTCTAATTAAAAAGTTGAACATTTAATCATTATTATACTGACTAATTGAACTTAGTGGGTGGGGGTTCTACCCTGTAGTGACATAATAACCCTCTTTATATCTTATTATTTTTTATTTAAATATTCCAGGAGACATAACATAAATATTCTAGATATCCAACCCCTATTTATTAATCACAAACCAAAATATTCCTACTTCCCTATTGTTCCTACCAAACCTACCATAAAAATTTTAACTAAAAAAAAAGTAAGTGGACCTGACCCATTGAATCATGACTATATCAGCTATTCTGATATTTAAATTCGATATATATTAAATTGTAGAAAGCGGGTTTTTTATTTCCTTTTTTAGTTTCTTAGATCACAAAAGACAAGAATTT